ATGGTTGGACCAATTCGTAAGAGTCATCCTCTCTTAAAGGTAGTTAATTCTAGTTTTATTTCTTTACCTTGTCCTAGGAACTTTTTTGTTTGATGAAATTTTGGTTCTTTGCTTGGTTTATGTATTTCTATTCAGCTTATAACTGGAATTTTTTTAGCTATGCATTATACTGCTGATATAAGGTTGGCTTTTTCTTCTGTTGGACATATATGTCGTGATGTTAGGTATGGTTGGCTTTTGCGTAAAATTCATGCAAACGGAGCCTCTTTGTTTTTTATTTGTTTATATATTCATATAGGTCGAGGTTTTTATTATGGGTCCTATGTAAAATCGGAAGTGTGAAAAGTAGGTGTATTGTTGTTGTTTTTGGTTATGGCAACTGCTTTTGTTGGCTATGTTCTTCCTTGGGGGCAAATGTCTTTTTGGGGAGCCACAGTAATAACAAATCTTTTATCGGCTATTCCTTATTTAGGCGTTTTTTTAGTGCAGTGGGTATGAGGTGGTTTTTCTGTAGATAAAGCTACGCTTGTGCGGTTTTTTTCTTTTCACTTTCTTCTTCCTTTTATAGTTATAGTTTTAAGTGCTATTCATCTCTTATTTTTACATCAGACCGGTTCTAAAAATCCTACTGGGGTAGATTCTAGTTCTGATAAGGTGCCTTTTCATGTTTATTATAGGGTGAAGGATTTTCTTTGGTTTTTAGTAATTATTGGGTTTTTAGGCTTTTTGGTTCTTTTTTTTCCTAATGCTTTTAAAGATCCTGATAAATTTATTCCAGCTAAACCTTTAGTTACTCCTGTTCACATTCAACCAGAGTGGTATTTTTTATTTGCATATGCTATTCTTCGTTCAATCCCAAAAAAGCTAGGCGGGGTTTTAGCTCTTGTGATGGCTATTGCAGTGCTTTTTTTAGTTCCTTTATTACATATGTCAGATCAACAGTCTATGGCTTTTCGTCCTTTGTCACAGGTAGTTTTTTGGTGTCTTGTTGTTTGTTTCTTTTTATTAACTTGGTTAGGGGGTCAGCCTGTAGAGTCTCCTTATATTGAGTTGGGACAGGTAATATCTGTTTTATATTTTTCTATTTTTTTATTTTTTCTTCCTTTTACCTCTTTTTTAGAAAATTTTCTTTTTTGTAAAAGAAAATAGTTGAAGACAGGAAATAGTTTAAAATAAAATGATGGCTTTGGGTGTCATTGATAAAAGTTTGTTCTTTTTTTCTTGAAGGTTAAAAAATAAGAAAACAAGGATTGAACTTGTTCTTAAGAAGTCAAAGCTCTTAGTACTTCCTATTATACTATTTCTTATAAATTGAGTTGGGGCCTTATGGATTAGGTTTTTGGCCGTTAACCAAAAGATAGCAAGATCAATACTTGTCAATTCAGAGACTAAAATAGCAAAGAGGAAAATGCGCAAGATTTAGGGTCTTTTACCAAAGGTTCAAACCCTTTTTTTAGTTTTATGTAGAAGCTGGGAATATTAGGCCCAGATGTTTTGCTTGCAAAGCAAATATTTTTAGTAAATTATTTCCACTTAGTAGAAGTTTAAGTTAAAAAACTAATAGCCTTCAAAGCTTTAATTAAAGATTAAAATTCTTTAACTTCTGGGTTCTGTGGTGTAAGGAAACATATTAGATTGCAAATCTTTAGATGCGGTTAAAATCCGCTAGAACTTCAACATGGTCTGAGTTGCACAGACATTTTCTCTGTGTAAAAGAGAAGCTTTCTTCATAGCTACATTTTGGTAATAAAATAAGCTAATGAAAAGCTTTTAGGCTCATGTCCTAAATATGGAAGGATAAAAACCTCCTTTTATTTTAAAGAAAATACTAGGGTTTAGCTAGTAATTATGGTTTGACAGCCCATTGTTATGTAGTTTAACTAATTTTCTTACTTAACTAAAAAAGTAGGAAGTATTTAAAATTAATTTAAGTTAAGAAGAGTGTTTTATTAGTAAATATTATATGGTTTTTATAAAGGGTAGTTTTAATAAAAAAAATATTTTTTTTATTCGGTTTTCTTCTTAAAGTTTTAATAAGTTTTTAGGTAGGTTTGAGGATAAATTAGTTATAAAAATTAAATATGTAGTAGGAGTTTTTTGCTAAAGTGATTTTATATAGAGGGGTATATTATCTGATTGATTAAAGATGATGATGGGGGGGCTGGAGGGTATAAAAGCTCTTTATATCTCCCCCCTACCTATACACTGTGAGTTTTCAACAAAGTTTTGTGTTGCTTTGCTAAGGGGTTTAACCTTGTGTTCCAGCTTACAAGGCTGGCTGCAATTCCTTTGCTTACAGAGCATTCTTATTGAGGTTTTAGCTCAAACCTGGTGCTTGAAGGGCAACTATTGTTTTTCAACTATAAGAACTTCCAAGAGCAGGTTCCCCTACTCTTACCTTGTTACGACTTTTCTCTTTTTAAGTTTAAAGAGAGTGACGGGCGGTGTGTGCGTGTTTCAGAGCGTTTTCAGAGTATTTTTATTAAGTTTTCTTACTGCTAAATCCTTCTTCTTTTTTCTTTTTAAAAAAATTTTTCGCTATTCGTTTTGAGTATTGTAGCTCACTTTCTTCGCTTTTCATTGGCTGCATCTTGATCTAACGTTTTGGGGTTTCCTTTGAGCTTACTTCTTTTATTAAGGTAGGCTGGCGATGATGATATACAGGCTGGTTTCTAGAAAAGGTAAGGTTTTTCGTGGGTTGTCGATTATGAGGCAAGCTCCTCTAGGAAGGTCTAAAAAACCGTCAAGTCCTTTAAGTTTTAAGCTTTGGCTCGTAGTTCTTTTTTATGTTTATAGTTTAACATAGCAGGGTCTCTAATCCTGGTTTGTTTTAAAACTTACGTGAGTTTTTTTTAGTGTTTACTTTTATGTTTGTTTTCTTTATATTTTTACATTTAACTGTTGAGTTTTAGTTTATAGCACTATATGTTATTGTCACTAAGGGGTTGTTTTACTTTTAATATTTTACGTATAACCGCGGTGGCTGGCACGTATTTTTACCAATATTTTTTTTCTGGTATTAAGTCTAGTTTTTACTAATTGCTTAATGTTTAGTACTGCTGTTACGGGTTTTATGTTTTAAGAATTTCTTGTTTCTTTATTCATTAGTTTTATTAGTTTTGAGTTTTTATTAAAATTCCGTAGGGTAAGAGAGAAGTTCTTTGCATGTAGCATTACAGATAAAAAAGTAAAGGAAATTAGGACCAAGTTTTCTGCTAAAGAGAGGGGTTTAACCACTATTTAAGCATTTTCAGTGCTTTGCTTTGTTATTAAGCTACTTTTGCAGTTAAAAAAAGGGTTTGAACCTTTGGTAAAAGAGCTTAGGTCTTTTGCATTGACTACTTTGCTATTTTAACTATCTTATTTTAGGGGTAAGCTAAAACTTTTTGATTGGAAGTCAAATGTACTTTGTATACTTATAAGATTAAGTTTTCTTTATTTGTTTTCAGTATTTTATATAGAATTATTATTGAGGTTTTAATTCTAGTTTTAAATTCCTTTCGTACTAGTAAAACTACTTTTCGTAGATAGAAACTGACCTGACTTGCGTCGGTCTGAACTCAGATCGCGTAGGGCTTTAAAGGTCGAACAGACCCACCTTTAGAGGCTGTTGCACCTCTTGGGTGCCCCGGTCCAACATCGAGGTCGCAAACTCTCTTGTCAATATGAACTCTTAAAGAGAATAACGCTGTTATCCCTGCGGTAACTTTTTTCTTTGATCAGTATTTTCTGGATCTTTATAAATTTCAAAAAATTTTTAAATTTGTTTATTCTTTTTTTAGAACAAAGGTTTTTTTTTCTTCGTGGTTGCCCCAACCAAAGATATTTTTATTTAATTATAAGTAGATTAGTTATTAGCTATGATTTTTCTATAAAAATTTTCTTAAGCTCGACAGGGTCTTCTCGTCTTACGTTTTTATCTTTGTTTCTTCACAAAGATAATAATTTCTTTTTTTAAGGGGGAGACAGCTAAGCTTTCGTGTTGCCTTTCATACTAGTCCTCAATTAAAGAACAAATTATTATGCTACCTTTGCACGGTCAAAATACCGCGGCCGTTTAACTTTTGTCACTGGGCAGGCAGTACCCCTTATTTATTTATATCAAGGGGCGATGTTTTTGGTAAACAGGCGAAGCTTTAGTTTGCCGAGTTCCTTCCTCTTATGTTTTTTTTTATTTGGTTTCCGGTGTTGGTAATACTATTTAATAAAATTTTTTTCTAGAGAAAATAGTTTCTTTCTTCCAGCATAAAGTTCTGTTAGAATAGTTTAAAAATTTTTAACCTTAAAAATACTAATTTTAACATTATCTTTTAACTTTGGTAGTTATTGTCTTGTTATTTTTTAAAGTTAAAATTTAGTTTTCATAAATTATTGTTTGTTGGTTTATTGTGCTTTAACGCTTTCTTTTTGATGGCTGCTTCTAGGCCTACTATATTTTTGTTTCTTATTTTAATTTTTGATTTTAACTATTTAAGTAGGCTTTTTCCTTTGACTAAAAAGTTTATCCCTGTTAGTCTAGCTTTCTGTTTTTATGGTAAAAATAGTTTTAGCCATAATTAGAAGCTTGAGTTTAAGCTCATTTTTACAAGATACCAGCTATTACCAAGCTCGATTCACTTTTTATGGCTAATGAAACCTCTTAATTTACTTTTGTAACAGTAATATTATACAACCTTGTGTTGGGGTTTCATTAGATCTCTTGGTTTCGGGTTTTGAGTTTGTTTTCTATTTTTGTTGTTAAACCATAATACAAAAGGTAGGAGGGTTAATATCTTCTTTTTTTTAATTTTTATTTTTAAGTTTTTCAGTTTTCCTTTACAGTACTTTATATTTAGCTTCTAGTTAAATTTCTAATGGCTATACTATTTTTTATTAATTTTTTATTTTTTTTATAAAAATTTAGTTTTTATTTGTTTGTTAAGAGCTAGTTTTTATTTATTAGCAAGAAAAGGAATTTAACCTTTTTGTTTAGATTTACAATCTATTACTTAGTCTTTCAGTCATCTTGCTATTTTAGGGTTAATATTAGCGGTAAAATAATTATGCCAGCTATGGATATTAGTTTTACAGTTGCTTTTGCCATTGTTTTTTTTCTTTTTCGAATGTTTAAAAAAGAAAGAGAGTTTTGTGGAAAAGACACCATTTTTGTTTTAAATGCTATTCGTAAGTAAAAGAAAAGTCTTACCAGTCTTCTAATAATTAAAGGGAGAGTTAAAATGAATGCTTTTTTTTCTATTAGTGTGTTTAGGCCCAAAAACTTTTTTATAAACCCTGTTAAAGGTGGAAGTCCGCCTAGTGATAGTATAGCTAGTACAGTTGATGAAGCTTTTCATGGTTTTATTAAGCGTTTCTTTCTTCTTTTGGCTATTTTGGTTGTATTGTTTTTTATAAGTTTAACAAATATTGTTGTTTTTACTATTATATAGGTTGCTAACATTATTAATGATATTTTTGGGTTAAATATAGCAATCGTAATTATCCATCTTATATGGGTAATGGATGAAAAAGCTAGTATCTTTCGGGTTTGGGTTTGGTTCAAACCGCCTCAGGCCCCAATAAGCACAGATAAAAGACAACAGGAAAGTAAGAAAAATTTTTTTTTTTTTTTTATTATTTTTATAGTAATAATTGTTGGTGCAATCTTTTGTCATGTTGTAATTATTAATCCTTTAGTTAGTTTTATACCTTTTATAATATCTGGAAATCATAGGTGAAAGGGGGCTATTCTTAGCTTTAGGAGGAGTGCTGCTGTTATTGTTAATCTTCTAAAGTTTTTAATTTTTGTTTTTATTAGTCATGATCCTTTTTTTCATACTTTTATTAAAACAGATTTAAGAATAATTGCGGCTGCTAGTGCTTGTATAATGAAGTACTTAACTGCGGCTTCTATTTTTCGTCGATTTTGTATTGAGGCTATTATAGGAATAATTGATATTGTTTTTGTTTCTAGTCCTATTCATATAAGAAATCAGTGTTTTCTTGTGGAAGCTATAAGAGTTCCAATTGTTATTTTAAATAAAAGAAATGTTATTATTTTTCGTTTCATAGAGCTTGAGAGGATTTGAACCTCGTACATTTAATTATCAGTTATATGCCTTTCCTTAAGGTTCAAGCTCATAGGAAGGATATTGGTGATATTTGATTTATTCTGTTAATAATTATTATTTTTCATAGGAAGAATCCTATTGAAAAGGGTAAATATCTCTTTCATGTAAGAAACATTAGTTGGTCATAGCGGAATCGTGGAAATCTTGCTCGTACTCATAGAAATGTTCTGGATAGGATTCTTGTCTTTAGTGATATTGTAAAAATATTAATTGGGAAGGTTGTTATTGGTAAATTTCCTCCTAAAAATAAAATGACTGAGAGTAATTTAATTAGCAAAATTTTTGTATACTCAGCTAGGAAAAATAATGCAAAAGGCCCTCCGGCGTATTCTACTTTATATCCTGAGACTAGCTCTGATTCTCCTTCTGTTAGGTCAAATGGTGTTCGTTTTGTTTCGGCTAGTGATGAGATGTATCATATGTAGGATATTGGAAGGCAGGAGGCTAAAAATCATTTTTTTTCTTGTGCTTTTATTATTCTTTTTAGTTTAAATGTTCCGGTTAGTATAATTATTGATAGGAGAATGGTTGTCATTCTTATTTCATAAGATATTGTTTGTGCTACTGCTCGTATTCCTCCTATAAGGGAGTACTTTGATTTAGAAGCCCATCCGGATCCTAGTAGAGAGTAGACAGATAGTCTTGATAAGCCTAAAATTAAAATTAGTGACAGGTTTATGTTAATTTTGGTATTTGGGCATGGAATTATGGTTCATATAATTAAGGCTAGAAAAAGAAATAATGCTGGGGAGAAAAAAAACAGTGCTGGGGTGGCTGATGAAGGCTTTATTTTTTCCTTAATAAATAGCTTTATTCCGTCAGCTATTGTTTGAACTATTCCATAAGGTCCTACTGTTTTAGGTCCCTTTCGTAGTTGCATATATCCTAATATCTTTCGTTCTATTAGTACTATGAATGCTACTGCTAGAAGTATTGGTATTATGATTTTTATTGTTCTTATTATTAGGGAAATTGTTTTTTTCATTATTAATTAATGATTTTAGTGTTAAAGTTTGTTATGTTATTTTTTGTTTTTTTGTAGAGTTATTAAGGTAAAATATGCAATTAAATCGTTGGTTGTTTTCTACAAATCATAAGGATATAGGAACTTTGTATTTTCTTTTTGGTGCTTGGGCTGGTATGGTTGGTACTGCTTTGAGTATAATAATTCGTACAGAGCTGTCTCAGCCGGGGTCTTTTCTTGGGGATGATCAAATTTATAAAGTAGTGGTAACTTCTCATGCTTTAATAATGATTTTTTTTATGGTAATGCCTATTATGATAGGTGGTTTTGGAAATTGGTTAATTCCTTTAATGATAGGAGCTCCTGATTTGGCTTTTCCTCGTGTTAATAATATGAGCTTTTGACTTCTTCCTCCTTCTTTTCTTCTTTTATTGTCTTCTGCGGGGGTTGAGAGTGGTGCTGGTACTGGGTGAACTATTTATCCTCCTTTGTCTAGTGGGTTAGCTCATGCGGGCGGTTCTGTGGATCTTGCTATTTTTTCTCTTCATATTGCAGGTGCTTCTTCTATTATAGCTTCTATTAAATTTATTACTACTGTAATAAAAATGCGCTCTCCTGGGGTTACTTTTGATCGTTTGCCTCTTTTTGTATGGTCTGCTTTTATTACTGCTTTTCTTCTTTTGTTATCTCTTCCGGTTTTGGCTGGAGCTATAACTATGCTTCTTACTGATCGAAATATTAATACTACTTTCTTTGATCCTGCTGGTGGTGGGGATCCTATTTTATTTCAGCATTTGTTTTGGTTTTTTGGTCATCCTGAGGTTTATATTCTTATTTTACCTGGTTTTGGGATGATTTCTCATGTTGTAGCTCATTATTCGGGAAAGCAAGAGCCTTTTGGATATTTGGGAATGGTTTATGCTATGGTTGCTATAGGGGTTTTAGGTTTTCTTGTATGAGCTCATCATATGTTTACTGTTGGAATGGATGTTGATACGCGTGCTTATTTTACTGCGGCGACGATGATAATAGCTGTTCCTACTGGAATTAAGGTTTTTAGGTGGGTTGCAACATTACAAGGTTCTAAAATTCGTTGGGATGCTTCTTTGTTATGAGCTTTAGGTTTTATTTTTTTGTTTACTTTAGGAGGGTTAACTGGTGTTGTTTTATCTAATTCTAGTTTGGATATTGTTCTCCATGATACTTATTATGTAGTTGCTCATTTTCATTATGTTCTTTCTATGGGGGCTGTTTTTGCTATTTTTTCAGGTTTTACTCATTGATTTTCTTTATTTTCTGGTGTTGGGCTTCATCCTCAGTTAAGAAAGGTTCAGTTTTTTTTGATGTTTATTGGTGTAAATTTAACTTTTTTTCCTCAACATTTTTTAGGTCTAGCTGGTATGCCTCGTCGATATGCTGATTATCCTGATGCTTATTTTGGTTGAAAATTGGTATCTTCTATAGGTTCTGTTATTTCTTTAGTGGCTGTTATATTTTTTATGTTTTTGGTTTGGGAAGCTTTTGTAGTTCGTCGTGTTGTTTTAACTCCTAGTTATATAAGTTCTTCTTTAGAGTGGCAGTATAGTATTTTTCCTCCTTCTCATCATACTTATGATGAGACTCCTTTTGTAGTTTTAATTAAGGTTTAAAAAGATAGTTTAAAAAAAATTTTCGGTTTCGGCTCGTTTGCTTTTGGTTCAACTCCAAATCTTTTTAATGAAGTTTTTGTTATTTTCTGTTAGTTTTATATTTTTTTTGGGGGTGTTTGGGGTTTTGTTAAAACGAAAGCATTTGTTAACTGTTATGTTGTGTTTAGAGTTACTTCTTGTTTCTCTTTTTGTTAAATTTTCTATGGTTTTGGGTTTGTATAAAGTTTTTTCTTTTTGTAGGGCTAGATTAGTTCTTCTTACCTTCTCTGCATGTGAGGCTAGAGTTGGGTTGTCCTTGTTGGTTGGTGTTTCTCGTTCTTGTTCTAGTGATAGTGTTTTTTCTTTAAGTTTACTTCGTTTGTAAAATGGCAACTTGGTTACAGTTAGGCTTTCAAGATGCGTCTTCTCCTTTAATGGAGGAGCTTATTTATTTTCATGATTATATTTTAGTTGTATTAGTTCTTATTACTGTTGTTGTTTTTTATGGTTTGTTTAGGCTTTTATTAATAGTAAATACGGATCGGTTTTTTTTAGATAGGCAGGGTGTTGAAACTATTTGAACTATAGTACCTGCTTTTATTTTGGTTTTTATAGCTTTTCCTTCTTTACAGCTTTTGTATCTAATGGATGAAATAAAAGATCCTTGTTTAACAATAAAGGCTTTGGGGCATCAGTGATATTGAAGTTATGAGTATACTGATTATTGTATATTAGATTTTGACTCTTATATGGTTTCTTCTGATGATTTGGTTTTAGGTTTTTCACGTCTTTTAGAGGTTGATAATCGTGTGGTAGTACCTAGTCAAAAATCTGTTCGGGTATTAGTAAGTTCTTCTGATGTTCTTCATTCTTGGGCTGTTCCTTCTTTAGGGGTTAAGATGGATGCTGTTCCGGGACGTTTAAACCAAGTAACTTTTTTAGCTCCTCGAAGGGGGGTTTTTTATGGTCAGTGTTCTGAAATATGTGGAGCTAGCCATAGTTTTATGCCTATTGTTATAGAGTCTGTGCCTTTTAATATTTTTGAGAGGTGGGTTTTTAAGTTTATTGATGATTAGTTCTTTAGTTAGCTAATTTAAGTGTTAGATTCTTAATCTAATTATATCAGTTAATAGCTGGTACTAAGGGGTGCCACAGCTTAATGTTTTTTGGTGGGGTTTTAAATTTTTTTTTTGTTGATTATTTTTTTTTATTTTGTACGTTTATTTGGTAAACTATAAGCTTTTTTTTCATGGGGGAGTTTTTATTAGTTCTTCAAACTCTTTTTCTTCTTTAAATGGGTGATTGTGGTAGTTTTAAATTCTATTTTTGATCAGTTTTATCCAGATACTTTTTTGTTTTTACCAATTTCTGTTTTGTGTTTATCTATTAATATTTTTTGGTGTTTTTTTATGGTTGGGGAGTCTTTTCTTTACGGGCGATGTCAAGCTTTTTGGCTAGGTTTTGTTTTGTTTTCAAATAGATTAATTTTTCAGACTACTTCTCGAAAGACTTCTTCTTGGGGGGGTTTTATGGTTACAGTTTTTGTTTTTATTTTATCAATTAATTTATTTGGTTTATTGCCTTATAAATTTACTAGTACTAGTCATGTTTCTATTACTTTTAGTTTAGGTTTTCCTATTTGGTTGGGGGTAAATATTTTAGGTTTTTATTATTCTTTTAATAGTCGTTTAAGACATTTTGTTCCTCAGGGTACTCCTGCTATTTTGGTTCCTCTAATGGTTTGAATAGAGACTTTGAGGTTTTTTGCTCAACCTCTTGCTTTGGGTTTGCGTTTAGCTGCTAATTTAACGGCTGGTCATTTGTTAATATTTTTACTTGTAACTACTATTTGGTCTTTTATAGATGTTTATTTTGCGTTTTTTCCTTTATTAATAGTATTTTTTTTGCTTTTTTTATTAGAAGTAGCTGTTGCTTGTATTCAGGCTTATGTTTTTACTGCTCTAGTTCATTTTTATTTACAAGAAAATCTTTAATGAGTCATCAGCATCCTTATCATTTAGTTGATCAAAGTCCATGACCTATAACGGCGTCTTTAGGTGCTCTTATAAGCACTATAGGTTTAGTTTTGTGGTTCCAAGGATTTGGTTTTTTTGTTACTTTTTTAGGGCTTAGTTCTTTATTAGTTGTTAGTGTTTTTTGGTGGCGAGATGTAATTCGAGAGGCTACTTTTCAAGGAAATCATACTAGTTATGTTGGTGTTGGTTTGCGTTTTGGTATGGTGCTTTTTATTACCTCAGAGGTTTTGTTTTTTTTTGCTTTTTTTTGAGCTTTTTTTCATAGAAGGTTGGCTCCTTCTGTTGAATTAGGTGTTTGTTGACCTCCTGTTGGTATAGAGCCTTTAAACCCTTTTTTGGTTCCTTTATTAAAAACTGCTGTTCTTTTATCTTCTGGGGTTACTGTAACGTGATGTCATCATAGAATTTTAGAAAAGGGTTGGGCAGGGGCTGTTCAGGGTTTGTTTTTTACAGTTTTATTAGGTTTATATTTTACTGGGTTACAAGCTTGGGAGTATTATGATGCCCCTTTTACAATTTCCGATAGAGTTTATGGCTCTACTTTTTTTGTAGCTACAGGGTTTCATGGTTTACATGTGATTATAGGTACAACTTTTCTTTTAGTTTGTTTTTTTCGTTTAATAGTTAGTCATTTTTCTAGTTTACATCATTTTGGTTTTGAGGCAGCAGCTTGATATTGACATTTTGTTGATGTTGTTTGGTTATTTTTGTTTATTTCTATTTATTGGTGGGGGAGATAGTTGAAATAAAAAAGAGAGGAAGGTTTTAACTTCCGTCTTTCTGGTTTCAAGCCAGGTACATTGATTCTGTCATCTCTTTAAATGAAAGGGTTTATTTTTGTTTTATTGGTTGTAGTAATTGTTTTAGGTATATTATGCTTTTTGATATATTTCTTGCCTTCACGTTTACCAGATAGGCAAAAGGTGTCCCCTTATGAGTGTGGGTTTGATCCTTTAAAATCTGCTCGTACTCCTTTTTCTTTTCGGTTTTTTCTTGTAGCAATACTTTTTCTTTTGTTTGATTTAGAGATAGCTTTATTGTTTCCTTTACCATACTCTTTTTGTATATTAGTAGAACAAGTTTTTTGTGTCTTTATTGGTAGGGCTTTTATTTGTCTTCTTACACTTGGGTTGGTTTATGAGTGAATAAAAGGTGGTCTTGATTGGGCAAATTAGTAGTTTAAAAATTTATGAGAGTGTTATTATTTAGGTCTTTTAGTTTATTAGTAATTTCTATAATATGTCCTTTTAATTTAGTATGAGGTTTTTTAGTTTTTTGTAGTTGTTTTATTTTGTTTTTTGGTCTTTTATTGTTTGGAAAAGGGTTAATGGTTTTTAGTTCTCTTTTTTATGGTCTAGGTTTAGATTTTGTTAGAGTGCCTTTGGTTGTTTTGAGCTGTTGGCTTCTTCCTCTAACTTTACTTGCTAGTCAAGGTCACATGTTTTATTTTAGTTTAGTTAGTCAGCGTTTATATTGTATTTTACTTGTTTTTGTACTTTTTAGGTTAATATTTACTTTTAGTTCTTTAGAGCTTTCTTTGTTTTATATTTCTTTTGAGGCAACTCTAATTCCTATATTGGTTATAGTTTCTCGTTGAGGTTCTCAGTATGAGCGGTATCAAGCTAGAATTTATTTTGTTTTTTATACTTTAGTAGGTTCTCTTCCTTTTTTAGTTTCTTTATTAAGAATTAAAGTTCTTTTAGGTTCTCTTTTTTTCCCTTTTTTTAATTATTGTTTTATTTTTGAGGTTTTTTTTAAAAGGTTTTCTTCTTTATGATGAGTTTTTACTTTTTTAGTGTTTGTTGTTAAGATGCCTATTTATGGTTTTCATTTGTGGTTGCCTAAGGCACATGTTGAGGCTACTGTTGCTGGTTCTATGCTTTTAGCGGCTGTTCTTTTGAAGTTAGGGGGATATGGTCTTATTCGTATGTCTTGTTTATTTAATTTTGTAAAAGTTTTTAATTCAAGGTTTTATTTAATATCTTTTTGTATCTGAGGATCTTTTATTACAGGGGTAATTTGTTTTTGTCAGAGGGATTTAAAGTCTTTGATTGCTTATTCTTCAGTGGGCCATATGAGGTTGGTAGCAAGGGGAATTTTTCTAGGCCTAAAAAGTTCTGTCAAAGGATCTATGATTTTGATGGTTTCTCATGGTTTAGTTTCTTCTAGTCTTTTTTGTTTAGCTAATTTGTTGTATGAACGAAGTGGTACTCGTACTTTAGGTTTGCTCCGAGGTTATAAGTGTTTAATGGGTCTTATGGCTTTTTGATGGTTAAGTTTCTGTGCTTTTAACTTAGGTCTTCCTCCTTTTCCTAAATTTTTAGGGGAGCTGGCTATAATTATAAGTTTAGGTTCATTAGATTTTTTTTTTATTTTTATTTCTGGGGCGGGTGTTGTTGTGAGTGCTATTTATTCTTTGTTAGTTTATCAGCTAACTCAGTCTAGTAAGGTAATAAGAAATTTTTCTAATGTAAAAAAAATTAATGTTCGAGAGCATGTTTTAGTTTTTTCTCATTTTTTTCCATTGTTTTTATTAGTCTTAAAACCTTTTTTGTTGTTTATTAGTTTTTAAGGAAAGAGTAGTTAAATAATAATATTAGTTTGTGGAGCTAAATTTAATGGTTAAAATCCATTTTTTTTCCTAATAATAAATGTTAAAAAGGGGTTTATAGGTTTAACAAGAGTTTGCTAAGTTTATTGTTTTGCGGTTCAATTCCGTTAAGATCTCGGATGAGGGTATATTTTTTATTAATAAGTATAAGGAGTTTTATATTTTTTTTGCTCGTTATAAGAGTAATTTCCAAGGGCTTTAGTTTTAAATTAACAAAGTTTTTGTTTTCGTTTTTAGGCTTAGTTTTTAAAAATAATCTAGTTTTACAAAATTTTGGACATTTAAGAGTGAGTTCTATAAAGTTAGTTAGGGTTTTAAGACTTTTAAAATTTTATATATACTTAAGCCTAGGTTGTCCTGAAATTAATGTAGTTTTATTTAGTTGACTAGGAGGGGAAGGGTTTTTAGGGAGCCTGTCTTTTAAATTTGATTTTTTTTCTTTATGTTTTTTTTTTGTTGGGGGGTATGTTACTTGATCTATAGTGCAGTTTTCTTATTATTATATGGGAGAAGATCCTCGATGGTTTGGATTTTTTCGTCTCTTAATGATTTTTCTTTTAAAAATGTTATTACTTGTAAGATCTAAAAACTTGTTTTTTATTTTTGTTGGTTGAGAAGGTGTTGGTTTTTTATCTTTTCTTTTAATTAGATGATGAAATACTCGTAGTGATGCTAATAGGTCTGCTTTGGAGGCTGTAATATATAATCGTGTAGGAGATATTGGATTCTTAATTCTTCTAAGGCTTTGTTTTATTTACTTAAAAACTTGGTCTCTTATAGAGATTTATAGTTTATTAGAAAAAACTAGGGATTTAATAGTCAGAGGAATTTTGTTTAGTGGTTTATTAGCTAGGATAGCTAAGTCTGCGCAGATTGGTTTTCATCCTTGATTACCTGCTGCTATGGAAGGTCCCACGCCAGTGTCTGCTTTATTACATAGCTCTACTATGGTTGTTGCGGGTGTTTTTTTTCTTATTCGTTTAGGAAGTTTGTTTAATTACTCTTCTGTTTTTTGTAGTGTTTGTCTTTTAATTGGTGGAATAACTTCTTTATTTGCTGCAAGTGTGGCATTGGTGCAGCATGATTTAAAGAAGATTATAGCTTATTCAACTACTAGTCAGCTAGGTCTTATGATTGTTTCAATTGGTCTTGGGAATTATTTGGTTGCTTTTTTTCATATTTGCACTCATGCTTTTTTTAAGGCTATGCTTTTTTTATGTTCTGGAAGTATTATACATAGCTTAAAAAAAGAGCAAGATATTCGTAAGATGGGCGGTTTGTTTTATCTTTTACCGGTAACCAGGTCTTGTTTGCTTTTAGGAAGTTTAGCTTTAGGGGGTACTCCTTTTTTAGCAGGTTTTTATTCTAAGGATTTAATACTTGAGTTAGGTCTTATAAACCTTTCTAATTTTTTAGGGGTATTTTTTGCTTTTTTTTCTTCTGTTTTAACAGTTGTTTATAGGTTTCGTGTTATAATATATTGTTTTTTATGTCCCTTACTAGGGGGTTCTTTGTTACCTATTACCGAGGAAAATTCAGATTTAGTATCTTCTTTGTGGCGATTAGGAGTAGGAACTATTTTTTCTGGTTGGTTTTTTTGTTGTTATGTTTTTCCTTCTGTTATTTTGGTTTTACCTTTTTATTTAAAGGGGGTTGTTTTGTCTTTAATATTTTTAGGTGTGTTATTTGGTTTAAGCTTTTATATTTCTCTAAGTTCTTTTATATTGTCTTTTTTTTTATATTTGTTTCTGTCTTGCCAGTGGTTTTTTTTAAACTTTTCCCATTCTTTTTTATCTGTCTTTTATTTTTATGTTTCTTTAGTGGGGGGTAGACGTTTATTAGATCGTGGTTGGTTTGAGCGAGTGGGACCTGATGGTAGAGGATATTTTGTTTTTAGAAGATCTTCTTCATGGCAGTATATTTATAGGGGTTATATAAAGTATTATATATATTTTTCCTTGTTTTCTGGGGTTGTTATTTTTACTCTTTTGGTCTTTTTAAGTTAAAGTGTTTGTAGGGTGGCTCTTTCAATTCCCCGAGAGATATTTAGTATAGCTATTAATGTTACTAAGAGAATGTAGCCTGCAGTGATAAAAAATGGTACCATGGAATAGTGAAAGAGGTATGATGCTCCTTCTATTCTAGCGGATCTTGATAGATTTGTTTTTGTTTTCATTTTTCTTCATTTTTGATTTTTAAATAAAAAAGTTGTTCATATTGTTAGAAAGAAGGTTAAAATAGTTATTTCTTTAATTTTTCTTATTACAGGAAATCGATCTTTTGTTAGTGCACTAGAGAAAATAAAGACTATAAGCATTCCTCCGATGTAAACTAGTAGTAAAATTAATGCTAGAAATCTTATTCCAACATGAGATAAAATAAGGCATCTTGATAGTGAGACAATAACTAATCCAAGAGCTGAAAAGTATGGGGAGATTCTATAAAATACTAAAGTACTTCCAAACAGTAATATAATTGTAAGAAGGTAGGTTTTCATTTGTTATTATGTGTTTTAATGGTAAAAATAAGTTGTTGGTTTTTTTAATTTACTATATTAGGTTTGGGTTAAT